GAAAGCAAAAATGACAAGATAAGAACTAATAGGAATCGTAATAATTTAATGAGTTCTAAGGATTTCGATATAACTAAAAACTACAATCAATTGTGGATTCAATGCGACAATTGTTATGGATTAATGTATAAGAAAGTCGAAATGAATGTTTGTGAAGAATGTGGACATTATTTGAAAATGACTAGTTCAGAGAGAATTGAGCTTTCGATTGATCCGGGTACTTGGAATCCCATGGATGAAGACATGGTCTCTGCGGATCCCATTAAATTTCATTCGAGGGAGGAACCTTATAAAAAGCGTATTGACTCTGCTCAAAAAAAGACAGGGTTGACTGACGCTATTCAAACAGGTACAGGTCAACTAAACGGCATTCCGGTAGCTCTTGGGGTTATGGATTTTCAGTTTATGGGGGGTAGTATGGGATCCGTAGTAGGCGAAAAAGTCACTCGTTTGATCGAGTATGCTACCAATCAATGTTTACCTCTTATTTTAGTGTGTTCTTCCGGAGGAGCACGAATGCAAGAAGGAAGTTTAAGTTTGATGCAAATGGCTAAAATTTCTTCGGTTTTATGTGATTATCAATCAAGTAAAAAGTTATTCTATATATCAATTCTTACATCTCCTACTACCGGTGGGGTGACAGCAAGTTTTGGTATGTTGGGGGATATTATCATTGCCGAACCCTATGCCTATATTGCATTTGCGGGTAAAAGAGTAATTGAACAAACATTGAAAAAAGCCGTGCCTGAAGGTTCACAAGCGGCTGAATCTTTATTACGTAAGGGCTTATTGGATGCAATTGTACCACGTAATCCTTTAAAAGGTGTTGTGAATGAGTTATTTCAGCTCCATGCTTTTTTTCCTTTGAACAAAAATGAAATCAAATAGAACAGTTAGTTTATCAGAATTAAATGAAAACCCTGAAAAATTTACTTTTCTTTCGAATCATTTTTTATCGATATTCTTTACTACTCAGTAAACCTTTATCAACAAGATAAAAAGTGAATTTTTGCTTTCGGGAAGTTCAAATTGATTTTGAAAGATGAATAAGTCCATTTATTGAATTTGGCGTTTCTTGTACCTATTTTTTTTATTCTATTTCTAGTAGGTTCTATTCTATATATTTCTATTAGGTTGTATATTTAGTATTAGATATATATTTACTTAAAGATACTTAGTATAATTATATAATATATATAATAGAAATAATCAAAATACAAGATATTCTAAGATATCTTTAGAATTCAGAATATAACAATAACAGGTACAAATATTAAATTGAGGTACCCCATTTTATGACAACTTTCAATAACTTACCCTCTATTTTTGTGCCTTTAGTAGGCCTAGTCTTTCCGGCACTTGCAATGGCTTCTTTATTTCTTCATATTCAAAAAAATAAGATTTTTTAGATCGGATGAGACCGAATCGTATCACTCCCCTTTTTATTTTAAAAACTTCGATTCGCTAAGACCCATTTGGTAGAATATTGTATAAGATATAGATTCCTACAAACATAACTAAAAAAAGCTTTTATGCATGTGTAAACGTATTATATGGGTAACTAAATTTGCGCTCTTTTGAAAAATGGATCATCATCGGGACGCTGTATGAAATTCAAGTCAATGTATTTATTTGTATGTATATAGGAGATCATATAAAGGAAGGAGATGTTATTATTTTAGATATAAACAATTCTATGAATTACTCCTAAGGTAAAGGTTCACAACAAAATAGTTGATGAGAGTTACTTTGAAAACAAAAAAAGGAAAGTCATATTTTCTCAATTCCAAAAAATTGTATAACTGGATCTAATATATATGAGTTGGCGATCAGAATCTCTATGGATAGAATTTATAACGGGGTCTCGAAAAACAAGTAATTTCTGCTGGGCCTTTATCCTATTTTTAGGTTCATCGGGATTCTTATTGGTTGGAACTTCCAGTTATCTTGGTAGAAATTTTATATCGTTATTGGCGTCTCAGCAAATCATTTTTTTTCCACAAGGGATTGTGATGTCTTTCTATGGGATCGCAGGTCTCTTTATTAGTTGCTATTTGTGGTGCACTATTTTGTGGAATGTGGGTAGTGGTTATGATCTTTTCGACCGAAAAGAAGGGATAGTGCGTATTTTTCGTTGGGGATTTCCTGGAAAAAGCCGTCGCATCTTTTTACGATTCCTTATGAAAGATATTCAGTCCATCAGAATAGAAGTTAAAGAGGGTATTTCTGCTCGGCGTGTCCTTTATATGGAAATTCGAGGTCAAGGGGCTATTCCTTTAATTCGTACTGATGAGAATTTTACTACACGAGAAATTGAGCAAAAAGCTGCTGAATTGGCTTACTTCTTGCGTGTACCAATTGAAGTATTTTGAAATGAATTCATTTTTAAATACTAAATGCTTTGGCAGTAGGAAGAAAAAACTAAAGAATTTATTTCTTTTTTTTTCAATTGAACATTAATCTATTCTTTTATGCTCTTTTTTTATATATTTAATAGAAAAGAAAGCGAGTTTATTCGTCTCGAAAATGGAATCATATTTTTTCTTTGAAAAAGTTATTTTAGTATTGATCGAAAAAAGGGGGAATAACATCCTGGAAATCCCGTTTTTTTTATTCAAATTGGAAGTGTATTCTGAGTCTATTTCTTTATTCTTTCTAGATTCAAAGCAAAGACTAAGTATTGAATCAAAAGAAAAAGATAAAAGGGATTATACGCTCAATACATTCTATTCGAATTAGAATAGAAACTCATGCTCGATAGAAATAGTAGATCTAATAGAATCAACAAATGCGGTAGGTTCATTAACAATTCACAGATTCAAAATGGCAAAAAAGAAAGCATTCATTCCTTTTTTTTATTTTACATCTATAGTCTTTTTGCCCTGGTTGATCTCTCTCTGCTGTAATAAAAGTTTGAAAACTTGGATTACTAATTGGTGGAATACTAGACAATGCGAAACTTTTTTGAATGATATTCAAGAAAAAAGTGTTATAGAAAAATTCATACAATTAGAAGAACTATTCCAGCTGGATGAAATGATAAAGGAATACCCAGAAACCGATTTACAACAATTTCGTCTAGGAATCCACAAAGAAACAATCCAATTCATCAAGATACACAATGAGTATCGTATCCATACAATCTTGCACTTCTCGACAAATCTAATATCTTTCGTTATTCTAAGTGGTTATTCCTTTTGGGGTAAGGAAAAGCTTTTTATTCTGAATTCTTGGGTTCAAGAATTCCTATATAATTTAAGTGATACAATTAAAGCTTTTTCTATTCTTTTATTAACTGATTTATGTATCGGATTCCATTCGCCTCACGGTTGGGAACTAATGATTAGTTATATTTACAAAGATTTTGGGTTTGCTCATTATGAGCAAATTTTATCTGGTCTAGTTTCTACCTTTCCAGTCATTCTTGATACAATTTTTAAATATTGGATCTTTCGTTATTTAAATCGTGTATCTCCGTCACTTGTAGTGATTTATCATGCAATAAATGACTAAAAAAAGATTCACGGATCCAATTCGAATCTTTCTTACCTTATACATCATAACCAAATAAAAGTCGTATTTACTTTACTCTTTTTTACCCATGAGGGATTCCTTGTATATTTCAACAAACAAATTTTATTTTGTTAGTAAATGTAAATAGCAGAATTGTGGCTAGGGAAGTATATTATCGACCTACCTAACTTTATTGTAGAAATTTTCGGGATAAATGATTGGACCATGCAAACTAGAAATACCTTTTCTTGGATAAGGGAAGAGATTACTCGCTCCATATCTGTCTCACTCATGATATATATAATAAGTTGGGCATCCATTTCAAGTGCATATCCAATTTTTGCCCAGCAGAATTATGAAAATCCACGAGAGGCAACTGGGCGTATTGTATGTGCCAATTGCCATTTAGCTAGTAAACCCGTGGATATTGAGGTTCCACAAGCGGTACTTCCTGATACTGTATTTGAAGCAGTTGTTAAAATTCCTTATGATATGCAGCTAAAACAAGTTCTAGCTAATGGTAAAAAAGGAGCTTTGAATGTGGGAGCTGTTCTTATTTTACCCGAGGGGTTTGAATTAGCCCCCCCCGATCGTATTTCACCCGAGATGAAAGAAAAGATAGGAAACCTGTCTTTTCAGAATTATCGCCCCAATAAAAAAAATATTCTTGTGATAGGTCCTGTTCCTGGTCAAAAATATAGTGAAATAACCTTTCCTATTCTTGCCCCAGACCCTGCTACTAATAAAGATGTTCACTTCTTAAAATATCCTATATACGTAGGTGGAAACAGGGGAAGGGGTCAGATTTATCCTGATGGTAGCAAAAGTAACAATACAGTTTATAATGCTACGGCAGGGGGGATAATAAGCAAAATTTTACGAAAAGAAAAAGGGGGATACGAAATAACCATAGTGGATGCATCGAATGAACGCCAAGTAATTGATATTATCCCTCGAGGCCTAGAGCTTCTTGTTTCAGAGGGCGAATCCATTAAACTCGATCAACCATTAACGAGTAATCCTAATGTGGGTGGATTTGGTCAGGGGGATGCGGAAATAGTACTTCAAGATCCATTACGTGTCCAAGGCCTTTTGTTCTTCTTAGGATCGGTTGTTTTGGCACAAATCTTTTTGGTTCTTAAAAAGAAACAGTTTGAGAAGGTTCAATTATCCGAAATGAATTTTTAGATCTGTCTATTTAGCTTTATCAAATTCGTAAAAAAGAACCAAAAAAATTCTCAAAAGCCTTTTTGCCTCTCTTTAGACTTTCTATTCCTTTTCGAACAGGTGTCAGGAATTACTTGTCTGATAGTCCTAATCCTAGTATGTATGAAGAGTTCACTTTATCCCCTTTTCTTTATTTTTCAATACAAATTTGTATTGAAAAATGGGAGGGGGTGTGATGTAACTCTGTCGTTAGTGACCAATTAAAATTGATAGAATGTATCAATAATCAAGAGTTTTTTGTATTAGAATGGAAAAATTGG